CCATAATTCTGATTTGACATATGGACAATTCCTCAATATCTTGTTCATTCGCAACAAAATATTTTCTTTGCCCGTCGAATATGCTTTTGGGGGGAGAGAGACTATTTCACCAATCGAGTCACAGGTATCTAACATATTCATACCTAACGATTTTCCACAAAGTGGTGACGAAACGTATAACTTGTACAAATCTTTCCATTTTCCAAGTCGATACGATCCCTTCGTCTGTAGAACTAGTTTCTCGATCGCAGACATTTCTGGAACACCCCTAACAGAGGGACAAAGAGTGCATTTTGAAAGAACTTGTTGTCAACCTCTTTCAGCTAGGAATCTATCGGATTCAGAAGAGAAGAACTTGCATCAGTATCTCAATTCAAACATGGGTTTGATTCCCACTCCATGTTCTGAGAAAGATTTACCATGCAAAAAGAGGAAAAAACGGCGTCTTTGTCTAAAGAAATGCCTTGCGAAAGGGCAGATGTATAGAACCTTTCAACAAAGGGCTCTTTCAACTCTCTCAAAATCGAATCTATTCCAAACATATATGCCATGGTTCTTGACAGGGTACTGGATATTTGTAGATAATTTTGTAGATACTTTTTCAGACCTATTGCCGATTTCAGATACTTTTCCAGAACTATGGCTGATACTACGTAATAGTCAAAAATGGGTATCCATAATACGAAGTAGCAGTAAAAAATTGGTATTCATCTTTCGGGATATTAGGCATAGATTGGGTAGATCGTGGCGAATTCTTTGGAAAAAAGCGCGTCTTAATCTGATAAGTGAGATTTCGAATAAGTGTTTACATAATGTTCTTCTGTCCGAAGAAATGATTCATCGAAATAATGAGTCACCATTGATATCGACACATCTGAGATCGCCAAGTGTTTGGGAGTTCTTCTATTCAATCCTTTTCCTTCTTGTTGTTGCTGGATATCTCGTTTGTACCCAGCTTCTCTTTGTTTCCGGGGCCTCTAGTGAGTTACAGACAGAGTTCGAAAAGGTCAAATCTTTGATGATGGAATCATCTATGATTGAGTTGCGAAAACTTCTGGATAGGTATCCTACATCTGAACCAAATTCTTTCTGGGTAAAGAATCTCTTTCTAGTTGCTCTGGAACAATTCCGTTCTAAGAAGATATATTTGAATATCAATCTCATCGATCTCATATCAAATCCCATCAATCGAATCACTTTTTCGAGAAATACGAGACATCTAAGTCATACAAGTAAAGAGATCTATTCATTGATAAGAAAAAGAAAAAACTGGAACGGGGATTGGGTTGATGATAAAATAGAATCCTGGGTCGCGAACAGTGATTTGATTGATGATGAAGAAAGAGAATTCTTGGTTCAGTTCTCCGCCTTAACGACAGAACAAAGGATTGATCAAATTCTATTGAGTCTGACTCATAGTGATCGTTTATCAAAGAATGACTCTGGTTATCAAATGATTGAAGAACCGGGAGCAATTTACTTACGATACTTGGTTGATATTCATAAAAAGGATCTATTGAATTATGAGTTCAATCCATCCTGTTTAGCAGAAAGACGGGTATTCCTTGCTCATTATCAGACAATCACTTATTCCCAAACTTCGTGTGGGACTACTACTTTGCACTGCCCATCTCATCGAAAACCCTTTTCGCTCCGCTTAGCCTTATCCCCCTCTAGGGGAATTTTAGTGATAGGTTCTATAGGAACTGGACGCTCCTATTTGGTCAAATACCTAGCTACAAATTCCTATGTTCCTTTCATTACGGTATTTCTGAACGATAACAAGCCAAAAGTTATGGATGAGGATGAAGATGAGGATTATTACGAGATAAAGGTTGGTGGTAGTGACGAGATTGATGCTAGTGACGCTGCTAGTGACGCGATTGATGCTAGTGACGAGATGGATCCTGACCTTGATACGGAGCTGGAAGAGCTAACTATGATGAATGCGCCAACTATAGATAGGATGTCGGAACTAGGCCCCACCCTTCAATTCGAATTAGCAAAAGCGATGTCTCCTTGCATAATATGGATTCCAAACATTCATGATCTGGATGTGAATGAGTCGAATTACTTATCCCTAGGTCTATTAGTGAACCATCTATCTGAAGGATGCTCCAATAGAAATATTCTTGTTATTGCTTCGACTCATATTCCCCAAAAAGTGGATCCCGCTCTAATAGCCCCGAATAAATTAAATACGTGCATTAAGATACGAAGGCTTCTTATTCCACATCAACAAAAGCACTTTTTCATGCTTTCCTATACGAGGGGATTTCACTTGGAAAAGAAAATGTTCCATACTAACGGATTCGGGTCCATAACCATGGGTTACAATCCACGAGATCTTGTAGCACTTAGTAATGAGGTCCTATCGATTAGTATTACACAGAAGAAATCCATTATAGACACTAATACAATTAGATCCGCTCTTCATAGACAAACTTGGGATTTGCGATCCCAGGTAAGATCGGTTCAGGATCATGGGATCCTTTTCTAT